TAGATTTGGTAATATGGTGGAGACTAAACTATTATAGATTAGTCGGTTGTTGTTGTTACTGTTGTTATGTTAATTATGTTCGGTCAGGCTGGTATGTGAGGAAGTTTAGGGGCTTGTTTAAGCCAATATTGGTTAATGTTTGTAAGAAAACAGAAGGGATAGATGAATAAATGGTTGGTAAAGATTTAAGCCAATATTGGTTAATGTTTGTAAGAAAACAGAAGGGATGGATGAATTAATGGTTGGTAAAGATTTAAGCCAATATTGGTTAATGTTTGTAAGAAAACAGAAGGGATGGATGAATAAATGGTTGGTAAAGATTTAAGCCAATATTGGTTAATGTTTGTAAGAAAACAGAAGGGATGGATGAATTAATGGTTGGTAAAGATTTAAGCCAATATTGGTTAATGTTTGTAAGAAAACAGAAGGGATGGATGAATAAATGGTTGGTAAAGATTTAAGCCAATATTGGTTAATGTTTGTAAGAAAACAGAAGGGATAGATGAATAAATGGTTGGTAAAGATTTAAGCCGATATTGGTTAATGTTTGTAAGAAAACAGAAGGGATGGATGAATTAATGGTTGGTAAAGATTTAAGCCAATATTGGTTAATGTTTGTAAGAAAACAGAAGGGATGGATGAATTAATGGTTGGTAAAGATTTAAGCCAATATTGGTTAATGTTTGTAAGAAAACAGAAGGGATAGATGAATTAATGGTTGGTAAAGATTTAAGCCAATATTGGTTAATGTTTGTAAGAAAACAGAAGGGATGGATGAATTAATGGTTGGTAAAGATTTAAGCCAATATTGGTTAATGTTTGTAAGAAAACAGAAGGGATAGATGAATAAATGGTTGGTAAAGATTTAAGCCGATTTGTTTTAAATGTAATAACAAAAACAACAAGAATGAAACGAGTTTGATGAATTTAATGTTATTATAATTTTGGGCCGGTTAGTTTGTGAAATTTTTATCAAATGATGATTGATGAACGAATGATGAACAAATAGGGTGTTAAGCCCAAAAGTTCCTAGAAACGTCGTTTGTGACAAACGATAAACAAACGATAAACAACGATAAAAAAAGCATGTCCATTAAGCATTAATTTAATAACATCATTAGGCATACATACAGTGGATAAATCACATGCAGTTACGGGTTACCAGATTTGGAATATTTCTCTCCCCGCCCGGTTCCGAAGCCATGACATCATTAACCTCAATCTTAGGAGAACTGTGGACATACCATGATGTAATTAAAAGTGCATCAGTATGGAAAGTAGAACGCCCGGCTTACCCGGTTCAGCCATGACGCCATAAGTGGGTCGGTAGAGACGCCGTTAGTAGATCATGTGATGCTCATGTCAAGAGATTGGGAACACCCGCCGCACTTTGAAGGGCTTATTGAGATGGCCCCGAAAAAAAAAAGAAAAGAGGCAGGGCGTCAGATGCCGCGATTACGGACGAGATGAAAGATAAATAGCCCTGCCAGATGTATCGGTGAAAAGTGAGGAGAAGGGACTAATAATTGGTATGGCCCTGAAATAGGAACCAGAGGCGCCAAAGAGCAAGTTGTGCTAGGGTGTAGGGGGAAAGAATGGGCCTGAAGCTAGGGTCTTAGGACATTACCGACGCCGGGTTGCTGATTTCACGTGAGGAGCTCGACTAATAGATAACCTGGCGCCTGCTTTGTGCCTTTCGGAGAAAGTTCGTAAATCCATGGCCTCCGAAACCATGCAAGGGGGCACTCAAGCACTTCCGTATTTTTGAGGTTGCTTTGCACGGAGTACGTTTAAGTCATTGCTTCATGGATTTGTAGTGCTTGGTTTATTCCTCGTGCGGTTTGTAGGGTTACTGAGCATAATCGTTTACCTGTTTGATGGGTTTAGCTCTTGTTTTTAGGGTTACTTGTATAATACATTAAGTGCTAACATGTACCTGTGTTAGGTGTGTTCTTGAAGTACTATAATTATCCCTAGTATAGTGCTATGTGTTAAATAATTGCATTAATATTTCCTTTGAGATCATATTGGACTTAGTAGGGAATATAGTGAAATGCATTCCCATATGAGCCTCGCTGTTTTAAGCGGGACTTAGGTGGGGGGGGTAGGGGGGGGTCGAGAAGGTTGTATTTCTGTAGTTGAGGTACAACAGTAGTTTTTCAGGCTACAGGTCTTGGAGATAAGCCAAGCAGAAATTGTCATGGCTTATCTCGTGTTTTTTCTTGGGGTCTGTTTTGTTCTTGGGGCATTTATAGTTGCATCAAATCCTTCTCCGTACTATGGGGTGGTTGGTTTAGTAGTAGCTTCTGTTGTAGGGTGTGGGTGGTTAATTAGTGTGGGGGCTTCTTTTGTGTCTTTGGTTCTGTTTATAGTATACTTGGGGGGAATGTTAGTGGTTTTTGTATATTCGGTGTCTTTAGCTGCGGATCCATTCCCTGAGGCTTTAGAGGATTGACGGATTCTAGGGTATGTAGCTGGGTTTGCATTGGTGGTGGGAGTGGGATTAGTTAGCGGTTTTATGGGTGAGTGGAAGTTTGGAGTGGTTACTGTTGATAATGGAGGTATGTTTGCTGCTCGGTTGGATTTTAGTGGAGTGGCAATGTTTTATTCATGTGGGGTGGGGATGTTTTTGGTGGCAGGATGGGGGTTATTGTTAACTTTGTTTGTTGTGTTGGAGCTTGTGCGGGGATTGTCTTGTGGGGCAATTCGGGCGGTTTAGGGGGTGAGGGCAAGAAATAGTTTAGTAATAAAACACCAGCTTTGGGAGCTGGAGAGGGAGGTTTAAGTCCTTCTTTTTTGAGGCGGCGCCGCACGAAGTTTTGGTTTACTCTAAGAAGGGGAGGAATCCTTCAGTTTTTGGTTTACAAGACCAATGTTTTATATAAACTATTAGAGTGTTAATAGTTAAGTATTTTGTTTTCTAGAGCACTAGTAATTGGGAACAGGATTAGGATAATGGTGAAGTAGGTAATAGAGGCCAGTTGGCCGATGATGATGAATGGGTGTTCTACTGGTTGACTTCCAATTCATGTTAAAATGAATAGATTCGAAACTAGTGCCCAGAATAGTAATTGGGAGAGCGGTCGGAATGTTAAGGTACGTTGTTTGGATTTATGGAGGAATGGGATCAGAAATAGGATTAAGACTGAAGCAGCTAGGGCTAGTACGCCACCTAGTTTGTTTGGAATGGATCGTAGGATGGCGTAGGCAAATAAGAAGTACCATTCTGGTTTAATATGTGGCGGTGTGACTAGGGGATTTGCAGGTGTGAAGTTTTCTGGATCGCCAAGTAGGTTAGGGTGGAATAGAGCGAGGGTTGTTAGAAGGAGGAGTATGATTGCGAATCCTAGGATGTCTTTCAGTGAAAAGTAGGGGTGGAATGGGATTTTATCGGTGTTAGATACAATACCTAGGGGATTGTTAGAACCTGACTCGTGGAGGAATGTAAGATGGATTAGGGTGATTCCAGCAATTAAAAAGGGCAATAGGAAGTGTAAGGCGAAAAATCGGGTTAGTGTTGGGTTATCTACCGAGAATCCACCTCAGGCTCATTCTACTAGGGTTTGACCAATATAGGGGATAGCAGAGAATAGGTTGGTAATTACTGTAGCCCCTCAGAATGACATTTGTCCTCATGGTAGGACGTAACCTACGAAAGCAGTGGCTATAAGAGTAAGTAGGAGTACTACACCTGTGTTTCAAGTTTCTTGAAATAGGTAGGAGCCATAGTAGAATCCTCGTCCGATATGAAGGTAGATACAGATAAAGAAGAATGAGGCTCCATTGGCATGGAGGTTTCGGATTAGTCAACCGTATTGGACGTTTCGGCAAGTGTGGGCAATTGATGAAAAGGCTAGTGTTGTGTCAGCAGTATAATGGGCGGCTAGGAGGAGGCCGGTTAGGATTTGAGTTAGTAGGCAGATTCCTAGTAAGGATCCAAAGTTTCATCAGGCGGAGATGTTTGAGGGGGTTGGAAGGTCGATTAGGGAGCTGTTGATTATTTTTAATAGTGGGTGGTTCTTACGAATGTTGGGTGCCATTAATTTTGGGTTGTTTGGGATAGAATGAGGATTAGGATGGATAGGGCGAAAGAGCTCAGGTAGGTTTTAATAAGTCCGGTGTGGAGGGTGGTGGAGGCTTTTGATGCTTGGAGTTGTAGGTCGGCAAGTCCTTCTGGACCTATTTTTTTGTACCAGGATAAATCGATTAGATGTGAGGCAATTTTTTGTCCGTTATTTAAGAGGTTTGAGGAAGTTAAGCGGTGTGTGAGTGGGTTGAAGTATCCCAGGGTAGAGGAGAAGTTTAAATAGGTGTTTTGTTTTGGTTTGTTTAGGCTATGTGTTAGATTAGATAGTTCTAGGGCTATCATAATGCCAAATACGGTTACTATGATAGCTGCGGTTTTTGTTACTGTGGGTATAGTTATTGGAGGAGTTTTTGTGGGGAGAATAAAGGATGAGATTAGTAGACCGGCAGTGATGCTACCTAGGGCGAGTCGGGTGATTGGTTTCAGGATTATAGGGTTGTTTTCGTTTATAGGGGAGGTTGTGGCTATACGGGTTGGTCCTGCTTGGGTTAGGATGGTTATGCGTAGGCTGTAGGTTGCGGTGAATGATGTAGCCAGTAATGTAAGGGTTAGAGCTCATGTGTTTAGGTATGAGTTGTTTAGGCTTTCGATAATGAGGTCTTTTGAGTAGAATCCTGCTAAGAAGGGGGTTCCTATCAAAGCTAGGTTACCAATTGTTAGGCAGGTGGTGGTTGTGGGGAGTGTTTTTTGTAGCCCTCCTATTTTTCGAATGTCTTGCTCTCCATTGAGACTGTGAATGATAGAGCCTGAGCAAAGAAATAATATTGCTTTGAAGAAAGCATGGGTTGAGATGTGAAGAAAGGCTAGCTGTGGTAGGTTAAGGCCAATAGTGACTATTATAAGTCCTAGTTGGCTTGATGTGGAAAAAGCAATGATTTTTTTGATGTCATTTTGGGTAATGGCGCATGTGGCTGCAAATATTGTGGAAAGAGCTCCCAGGCATAGGCAGAGGGTGAGGGCAGTTTGGTTGTTTTCAATTATTGGATGGGTGCGGATTAATAGGAAAATTCCAGCTACTACTATAGTGCTTGAGTGAAGTAGGGCGGAAACTGGAGTTGGTCCTTCTATGGCAGCTGGAAGTCACGGGTGTAGGCCGAATTGGGCAGATTTTCCTGTGGCTGCTAGGATAAGACCTAGAAGGGGGAGTGTGGGAGTTTGGTGTTGGGTGAATGCTTGTTGGATTTCTCAGGTGTTTATGACAGAGGCAAGTCAGGCCATACATAAGATGAGTCCAATGTCTCCGATTCGGTTGTATAGTACTGCTTGGAGGGCAGCTGTGTTAGCTTCAGCTCGTCCGTGTCATCAGCCGATTAGGAGGAAGGATATGATTCCTACTCCTTCTCAGCCAATGAATAATATGAATATGTTGTTAGTAATGATTAGGGTTAGTATAGCGGCTAGAAACATTAAGAGGTATGAGAAAAATTTTGTGATATGTGGTTCGGAGTTTATATATCATATGGCAAATTGTAGGATTGATCATGTTACGAATAGGGCGATTGGAAAAAAGGTTATGGAGTATTGGTCTATTTTGAGGCTAATGGGGATTTTAAAGTTTGTGATATATTTTCATTCTCAGTATGAGGAGATGCTTTCTGCGCCTGAATGTATAAACAATGTTATAGGTACTAGGCTGGTGAAAAAGGCAGTTTTTACTGTTGAGGTAAGTGAGGTAGGGTTGTTTTTGGTTTTAGTTAGGAGTGGAAGGACTATAGGGGTTAGGATAATTGTTAGTGTAAGAAGTGTAAATGTGTTTAGTAGTAATGGGGTTTCCACTACTTTTACTTGGATTTGCACCAAGATAAGTGGTTCCTAAGACCAGTGGATTACTGTTATCCTTTAAAAGTAAGGAGGCTGAGGTTTTAAACTCAGATGCGAGAATTAGCAGTTTTCGCTGGTTAAACCCTCCTTAGGGCAGGTAAGAAGAGTTTAACTTCTATTTTTAGAATCACAGTCTAATGTTTGGGTTAAACTATACTTGCATGTGGGGATTCCAGAGATTAGTTCTGGTTTTAGAATTAATAGTAATATTGGGATGATGTGGAGAGTTATTAGAAGATGTTCTCGTGTGTTTGAATTTTGAATTGATGTAATGTGGGAAGGTAGGGTTCCTCGTTGGGTAGTTAGTAGCATGAAGAGTGTGTATGAGGCAGTTAAGAATGTTGCTATCCCAGTTAGGATAATAGTCAGTGGGGATCAATTAAATAGGGCAACTATAATTGTTAGTTCTGCTATTAGGTTTGTGGTGGGGGGTAGTGCTATGTTTGTTAGGTTAGCTAGAAGTCATCAAGTGGCTATTAAGGGTAGGATGGGTTGTAATCCTCGTGTGAGTAGTAGAATCCGGCTGTGAGTACGCTCATAGTTTGTATTAGCTAAGCAAAATAGCATCGAGGAAGTCAGTCCATGGGAAATTATTAAAATTATAGCCCCGGAGAATGCCCAGTGGGTTTGGATTATGGTTGCAGCGATAACGAGCCCTATATGGCTTACTGAAGAGTAGGCGATAAGTGATTTTAAGTCAGTTTGGCGAAGGCAGATTGAGCTAGTTATAAGTGCACCTCATAAGGCTAGGGTGAGGAAAGGATAGTGTAGTTGATTTAAAATTGGATTCATCAGGAGGGTTACTCGTATAATGCCATATCCTCCTAGTTTTAGGAGTAATGCTGCAAGTAATATTGAACCTGCAATAGGGGCTTCAACATGAGCTTTTGGGAGTCAGAGGTGTAGACCATATAAAGGTGCTTTTACTATAAATGCTATTAGTATTGCGATTCCTGTTAGCATGTCGGATCATGAATTGGTTAATGAGGGGTGGATTAGTTTTAGTATTGGGAGGTGTAGGGTTCCGATTTGTGAGTTAAGGTACAGGATAGCTACTAATAGAGGTAGGGAACTGATAAGGGTGTAAAACAGTAGGTAGGTTCCGGCGCTGAGACGTTCGGGTTGATTACCTCATCGTGTGATTAGAATAAGGGTTGGGATTAAGGTTGCTTCAAATGAGATGTAAAATAGTATTAATTCTGTAGTTGAGAATGCTAGGAGGATAAATGGTTGGACTATAATTAGGGTGGTGATGAATGTTCGTTTTCGCGATTGAGGCTCGTGTTGCAGGTGATGTTGGCTTGCAAGGATTATAAGTGGTAAAAGTCAGCAGGATAAAACTAGTAGAGGGGATGAGATTTGGTCAATACCAGTTAATTGGGACTGGATGTTGTAGGGAAAATACGATGGGAGTAGTCAGTGAAGGCTTAATGTAGCGATCAGGAGACTGTGTGCAGTGGTGGTTGTTCATATGGATTTTGGGGAGGAGAGGAGGGTAGTTGGGATGAGTATAATTGTTGGGAGAAAAATTTTTAGCATTGTAGAAGATTGAGGTTATGTAGGTGATCTGACCCGTGAGTTCGTGTAGAGGCGACTAGGATTGCTAGGCCCGTCCCTGCCTCACAGGCTGAGAATGACAGTATTAGTACTGGGATAAGAGTGAATGAAGCCGCTTGGTTTTCAATTGGTCAGGTTGATAGGGCAATGTACATGGATAGTATCATGCTTTCCAAGCATAATAGTGCTGAGACTAGATGGGTTCGGTGGAAGGCAAGTCCTAGCCCGCTGGAGATAAAGGCAAGATAGAAGAAGAGGTGAGATAGTGACATTGAGAAAGTCATAGATATGAGCTATGATTTGCTGAGTCGAAATCAGATGTCTTAGTTAGACTAACTTTCTGTGGTCTATTCTGCTCATTCTAGGCCTCCTTGGATTCATTCGTAGATTAAGCCCAGTGTGAGCAGGAGAAGGACTATTGAGGTTCAGACTAGGGTGATGATTGGAGAGTTTAGTTGAGTGGCCCATGGTAGTGGGAGTAGAAGTGCGATTTCTAGGTCAAATAAAAGGAATAGAATAGCTACTGAGGAAGAATCGAATTGAGAATGGAAGTCGGGCAGATCCCAGGGGGTCAAACCCACATTCGTATGGGGAGAGTTTTTCTGAGTCTGGGTTAGTTTGAGCGAGTCAAAGGTTTAGTATGGTGAGGACGGTAGTGATGGTGAATGACAGGATAAGTATAAATGTGATTATGTTGATTGCTCTTCTCTGGGGTTGTACCAGATTTTAGAGATTGGAAGTCAATTGTAATTAGTATACTAGAAGAGCATGATCCTCATCAGTAGATAGTTATGTAGAGGAATAGTCAGATGACGTCAACGAAATGTCAATATCAGGCTGCAGCTTCAAAACCGAAGTGGTGATTAGATGTAAAATGGAATTTGATGAGTCGTAGTAGACAGACTAGTAAGAAGGACGATCCAATGATTACATGAAGGCCGTGGAATCCTGTAGCTACGAAGAATGTTGAGCCGTATACACCGTCTGCAATTGAAAATGAGGCTTCATGATATTCTATGGCCTGTAAAAGTGTAAAGTAAAATCCGAGTAGGATTGTTAGGGTTAAGGCTTGAATGCCTTGGTTTCGGTTTCCTTCTGTAATGCTGTGATGGGCTCATGTTACAGTTACACCAGACGCTAGGAGGATGGCGGTGTTTAAAAGTGGGACTTCTAGAGGGTTGAGTGGGTTGATTCCTGTAGGGGGTCATTGCCCTCCTAGTTCAGGGGTTGGGACTAAGCTGGAGTGGAAGAATGCTCAGAAGAATCCGAGGAAGAAGAATGCCTCAGATGTGATGAAGAGGATTATTCCATATCGTAAGCCTTTTTGGACAGTGGGGGTGTGATGGCCTTGGAATGTTCCTTCTCGTACAATATCTCGTCACCATTGGATTATTACTAGAATTATGGATAATAGTCCTAGTGACAAAAGTTGGGTGGAATTATAGTGAAATCACATGATTAGGCCGGAGGTGGTAAGTAAGGCGGCGGCGGCTCCAAAAATTGGTCATGGGCTTGGATTAACTATGTGGTATGAATGTGCTTGGTGGGCCATTAGATATTTTCTTGTAAGTACAGGCTAAGTAGGAGTACAAATACGTAGGCTTGGATTATAGCTACTGCTACTTCTAGTACGGTTAGTAGCAGTAGGATAGAAGTAGTTAGGATTGAAATTGCAGGTATGATAGGGAGTAAGGCTGTAGAGGCTGTAGAAATTAATTGGATGAGTAGGTGGCCTGCTGTGAGGTTAGCTGTTAGGCGCACTCCTAGGGCTAAGGGGCGAATGAGAAGGCTAGTGGTTTCAATTATAATTAGGGCGGGGATTAGTAGAGTTGGTGTGCCTTCTGGAAGAAGGTGGCTTAATGAAGCTGAGGGTTGATTTCGTAACCCTGTCAGAAGGGTAGCTAGTCAGAGGGGAAAGGCTAGAGCTAGGTTTATTGATAGTTGGGTTGTTGGGGTGAATGTATATGGAAGGAGGCCAAGTAAGTTGATGGAGAGTAGGAGGATTATTAGAGATGTTAAGATTAAGGCTCATTTATGGCCTGCTTTGTTAAGGGGTGTTATTAGTTGCTTTGTGATTAAGTGGATTAGTCATGATTGTAATGTGGTTAGGCGGTTGCTAACTCATCGATTTCCTGGTGTTGGAATGAGTAGAGCTGGGAATAGCATTGATAAGAGGATTAGTGGAATGCCCAGGAGGCAGGGGCTTGTAAATTGATCGAAGAAGCTTAGGTTCATGGTCAAGTTCATGGTGAGGTTTTATGGACTATGGGGGTTTTGTTTGATGGGACATTGGATGATGTAAATGAAAGAAGTTTTGGTTGGATAATCAATGAAAGAGTTAGTCATGATAGGAGTATAATAAAGAATCACGGGTTTGGATTAAGTTGCGGCATACCATTAAGGAGGAGGGAGTTCTTCCTCTTTCTCTAGCTTAAAAGGCTAGTGCTGATTCATAGCTTCTTAATGTTTAGGATGATATGGATAGGGATCAGTTTTCGAAGTGTGAGAGAGGGGAGGATTCTACGACGATTGGTATGTAGCTGTGGTTTGCCCCACAAATTTCGGAACACTGCCCGTAAAAGATCCCTGGTCGAGCTGTGATGAATGATGTCTGGTTAAGTCGTCCTGGGATTGCATCAGTTTTGACTCCTAGGGTTGGTACGGCTCAGGAGTGCAGGACATCATCAGCAGTGACGATGATACGGATTGGAGATTCTATGGGGATAACAACTCGGTGGTCTACTTCTAGCAGTCGGAAATGTCCTGGAGGGAGATCGGATGTGGGAATCATGTAAGAGTCGAATGAGAGGTCTTTAAAGTCTGTGTACTCGTATGATCAGTATCATTGGTGCCCAATGGCTTTTAAGGTCAGGTCCGGTTCATCAATTTCGTCTATTATATACAAGATTTGTAATGATGGGAGGGCTAATAGGATTAGTACAATAGCTGGTAGAATGGTTCAGACTAGTTCAACCTCTTGAGCGTCAACGGTGTTTGAGGATAATTTTTCTATAAGTATAAGTGCTAGGAGGTATAGGACTAAGGTGCAGATTGCTAATGCAACTATAAGGGCGTGATCGTGAAATTCGACAAGCTCTTCTATAATGGGGGATGAGGCATCCTGAAATCCTAATTGGGAGTGATTGGCCATGCGAGGTGTACAGGGTTTTCACCTGTAATTTAGCCTTGACAAGGCTATGTAATTGATTTACTAACACGTCATGAGAAAGAAGCATGAGTGGTTTGATGCGGTTGGCTTGAAACCAGCGTATGAGGGTTCAACTCCTTCCTTTCTTGGACTTGGACGAAGGCTGGCTCTTCGAAGGTGTGGTAAGGAGGAGGGCAGCCGTGAATTCATTCAATGTTGGTAGTGACTAGTTCTGGTTGTACTACTTTTCGTTTAGAAGAGAAGGCTTCTCAGATGATGAATATAAGTATAATTACAGCTGTTATTGAGATTAGGGAGCCGATAGAGGATATAGTGTTTCAGAGAGTATATGCGTCTGGGTAGTCTGAGTATCGTCGTGGTATGCCTGCTAGACCTAGGAAGTGTTGGGGGAAGAAGGTCAAGTTAACTCCTGTAAATATAACTCCGAAGTGGGTTTTTGCTCAGGTTGAGTGCAGGGTGTAGCCTGTGAATAGAGGGAATCAGTGAGTAAAGCCTGCCAGGATAGCAAATACAGCTCCTATTGATAGAACATAGTGAAAATGGGCTACTACATAGTATGTATCATGTAAGGCAATGTCTAAGGAGGAGTTTGCTAGGACGATTCCTGTAAGGCCTCCGATAGTAAATAAGAAGATGAAGCCTAGGGCTCATAGTATTGGTGGGTCTCATTTAATTGTTCCTCCGTGAAGTGTGGCTAGTCAGCTAAATACTTTAATTCCGGTCGGGATTGCAATGATTATAGTGGCTGATGTAAAGTAAGCTCGGGTATCTACGTCTATGCCTACTGTAAATATGTGATGGGCCCATACGATGAAGCCTAGGAAGCCGATGGATAGTATGGCTCAGACTATGCCTATATATCCAAAGGGTTCTTTTTTTCCTGCGTAGTAGGCAACTACGTGTGAGATAATTCCGAAGCCAGGGAGAATAAGGATGTAGACTTCTGGGTGCCCAAAAAATCAGAATAGGTGTTGATAGAGGATAGGATCACCTCCTCCTGCTGGATCAAAGAAGGTAGTATTTAGGTTCCGGTCTGTTAGAAGTATTGTAATGCCTGCAGCTAGAACAGGAAGTGAGAGGAGGAGGAGAACTGCGGTGATGAGGACTGATCAAACGAATAGTGGGGTTTGGTACTGGGATAGGGCTGGAGGTTTTATGTTGATAGCTGTTGTGATGAAGTTAATTGCTCCTAGAATGGAGGACACACCTGCTAAGTGAAGGGAGAAGATAGCTAGGTCTACTGAAGCACCAGCGTGGGCTAGGTTTCCGGCAAGGGGTGGATACACAGTTCATCCTGTCCCTGCTCCGGCTTCTACTGTGGAAGAAGCTAGTAGGAGTAAGAAAGACGGGGGAAGTAGTCAGAAACTCATGTTGTTTATGCGTGGGAAGGCCATGTCTGGGGCGCCAATTATAAGTGGAACTAATCAGTTCCCAAAGCCCCCGATTATGATTGGCATGACTATAAAGAAGATTATGACAAAAGCATGGGCAGTAACGATGACGTTGTAGATTTGGTCATCTCCTAGGAGGGTTCCGGGCTGGCCGAGTTCTGCTCGGATTAGCAAGCTTAGTGAAGTACCAACTATGCCGGCTCATGCTCCGAAGATTAGGTATAGTGTACCAATGTCTTTGTGGTTGGTTGAGAATAATCATCGATTAATGAAGGTCACAGGTAAGATGGCTGAGGGTTATTAGGCGTTAGGCTGTAGTCCTTTTTACAGAGGTTCAAGTCCTCTTCTTATCGGCTCCGTAGTGAAGTTCATGTTGGGTTGCAAGCTCATCGATGTGCAGAGGATGCACCGGGGCCTGGTAGATAGAAGCCTGTTGGTTTGGGCATCTAGCTGTTAACTAGAGTTTTATGGGATCAAAGCCCATCTATCTAGATTAAGGCCCTAGCTTAATTAAAGCGCTTGGGTTGCATTCAGGAAATGCAGGGTAGTGTCCTGCGGGTCTTAGCAGAAACTAAGAGAGTTTAACTCTTGTTTAAGGCTTTGAAGGCCTTCGGTTTAGGTACTATCCTAAGTTTCTAAATGAAGGTTAGAATTAGTGGTAGGAGTGGTAAGAGTAATGATGAGAGAGCAGTGGTGATAGCGATGCTGGTGTTTGTTGGCTTATTGATGTGTCATTGTTTTATATGGTTTGTCGAGTTGGGTGGAAGTGTGATTGTGGAGTAGTAGGCTAGGCGCAGGTAGAAGAATAGGCTTAATAGTGAGAGCATGGCAATGAGTGTGGCTGATGTGGTTATGTCTTGTTTAGTAAGTTCTTGAATAATAAGTCATTTAGGTATGAAACCAGTTAAGGGAGGAAGACCAGCTAGTGAGAGGAGAGTAAGGAGTAATATTGCGTTAAGCATTGGTATTTTTGTTCAGGAGATTATTAATGTAGATAGTTTTATGGTGTTGGTTGTGTTAAGTGTAAGGAATACGGTGGAGGTAATTAAGGAATATAAGTAGAAGGTTAGGAGGGTAAGCTGTGGGTTATAGATGATAATGATGGTTATTCAACCCAAGTGTGAGATGGAGGAGAAGGCTAAGATTTTTCGAGTCTGTGTTTGATTCAATCCTATTCAGCCGCCTAAGGCTGTAGAAAGGATTGCTATTATGGTCAATAGAGTAGGGCTGAGGGATTGGGAAGTTAGAAAGAGAATAGCGATTGGGGGAAATTTTATTAATGTTGATAAAAGTAGGGCTGTTGCTATAGAGGAGCCTTGAAGGACTTCTGGATATCAGAAGTGGAATGGAGTTAGACCAAGTTTTGTTGCGATTGCTATAGTTAGTAGAAAGCATGAAGTTGGGTTGGTTAGCTGTGTGATGTCTCATTGTCCTGTTGTTCATGCGTTAATTATGCTTGAGAAGAGTAATGTTGCGGAGGCAGCTGCTTGGACTAAGAAGTATTTAGTTGAGGCTTCAATCGCTCGAGGGTGGTGTGATTTTGAGATAAGGGGGATGATGGCGAGAGTATTAATTTCTAGTCCTGTCCAGGCTATCGCTCAGTGGTTACTTGAGATTGTGATAGTTGTTCCAATAATTAGGCTTAGGACAGAAATTAGTTTTGCATGTGGTCCCATTAGTAGAGGAAGGAGTTAAACCATCATTTTCGGGGTATGGGCCCGATAGCTTTTGTTAGCTGACCCTACTTAGAAAGTAATACAAAGGAAGTATGAAGGGTTTTGATCTCTTCTGTGTAGGTTCGATTCCTACTTTTCTAAACTGGGATAGGGAATTAGGAAATGAGAGGATTGGTGTACCTCTATATTCACTTTATCATAGTGATCCTTAAATTCGGGCACATTTCCTTGGTTTTCTTAGGTAGGGAGGTAAGCCTGCGTAACAGATTGGTATGCTAGTATGTCATAGGCATAGTGCTAGTGTTAAGGGAAGAAAGCTTTTTCATAGTAAATGCATGAGTTGATCGTAGCGGAATCGAGGATAGGAGGCACGAATTCATAGGAAGCTTGAAGAGAGAAGTAAGATCTTAGTGGCAAGAACTGTTGAAAATAATTCTGGAGGGAGGTGGAGGAGGCTGGGGTTTAGAAATATGATAGTGGTTATAGTGTTTATTAGCATAATGTTAGCATATTCAGCAAGGAAAAATAAAGCAAAGGGCCCAGCTGCATATTCTACATTAAACCCAGAGACTAGCTCTGATTCTCCTTCTGTGAGGTCGAAAGGTGCACGATTTGTTTCAGCAAGAGTGGAGATAAATCATATTATTGCGAGGGGTCATGATGAGAAAATTAGGTATAATGGTTCTTGTGTTACTGCTAAGGTGCTCAGGGTGTAATTTCCGCTTAGGAGAATTACAGATAGGAGGATAATGGCTAATGTTACTTCATATGAAATGGTTTGTGCTACTGCTCGTAGGGCCCCGATTAGGGCGTATTTAGAGTTAGAAGCTCAGCCTGATCACAGAATGGAATATACTGCTAGGCTGGATATGGCTAGTAAAAAGAGAAAGCCTAGGTTTAAATCAGCAAGAGGAAATGGGAGTGGCAAGGGGATTCAGATTGTAATTGCCAGGAGTAGAGCTAATATAGGAGTTACAAGGAATAGGAATGGAGAGGAAGTGGAAGGGCGGATGGGTTCTTTGATAAACAGTTTTACTCCGTCTGCAAGTGGCTGTAATAAGCCAAAAGGGCCTACAATGTTAGGTCCTTTTCGGGCTTGTATATAGCTTAAGACTTTTCGTTCTACGAGTGTAAGAAAGGCTACAGCAATTAAAATTGGGACAGCATAGGATAAGGATATAATGAGGTAAGTTAAAGTTTGTGGCAGGGTCATGGTAGATGAAAGGTAAGCTAGAGAGAGGACTTGAACCTCTGGGTAAAGGGCTTAAGCCTTTTGCAATTGCCTGGCTCTGCCACGCTAGCTGAGTCCTTTTCTAGGATGTGGGAGTGGGTAGCCCTTTGGTAATTAAGATGGTGTCATTACTTTTGGGGAAGGCATGGGTTGATACATTGGCCTTACTTTTCCAGTCCTTTCGTACTAGGGAAAGTTGATCATAGATAGAAACCGACCTGGATTACTCCGGTCTGAACTCAGATCACGTAGGACTATTAATCGTTGAACAAACGAACCCTTAATAGCGGCTGCACCATTAGGATGTCCTGATCCAACATCGAGGTCGTAAACCCCCTTGTCGATATGGGCTCTTGAAGGGGATAGCGCTGTTATCCCTGGGGTAGCTTGGTCCATTGATCAGTTGTACTGGGTCTGGTCGCTATTAGCACGTTGAGGTGTGGGTCTTGGTTAAGAGGTTTGGTCTGATTTTTGGAGGATTTGGTTTTCTCCAAGGTCGCCCCAACCAAAAAATGCGAGCTAACATGTCTAGATAGTTACCCTATGTAGGGAGATTTGTTATGTTGTGGGTAGCTGCTGATTTTAAAGTTCCACAGGGTCTTCTCGTCTTATGGGATTATCCCTGCTTTTTCACAGGGAGATCAATTTCACTGATCATCTGTAAGAGACAGTTAAGACCTCGTTTAGCCATTCATACAGGTCTCGATTTATGGGACAATTGATTGCGCTACCTTTGCACGGTTAGGATACCGCGGCCGTTGAACACAGGGTCACTGGGCAGGCATCACCTTCAATACTTGGTTGGCTGAAGGCTATGTTTTTGGTAAACAGTCGGGCCTTGGGGTTGCCTAGTTCCTTTTACAGATTTAAATCTTCTTTTAGGCGCTCCTGGGTTGGTATAACAGATAATCGAATATCAGGTCTAGTAATGTCAGGTTTTGGTTATTTGTAGATCTGTCAATAATATTGGATGTAAGTTTGCGCCTTTAGAGGGGAGATCCCTGAAGTTACTCATTTTAGCATTGATTCTTCTATTAAACGATAGATTAGCCTGTTAGTGGGGAGGGAGTCATGATGTTTTGTAGATCTTTGGATGTAGAGCTTTGACGCACTCTTTGTTGGTGGCTGCTTTAGGGCCTACAAGTGTGAGAAATATTTTTGGTGGCTTATCCTCTTAGAGAGACTGTATTCTCTTTTAAAGGAGCTGTACCTCCTTTAAGTATCACCTGATTAACTACAGTGGGGGATTGGGAAGTTAGCTATCCATATTGAGGGAGATCAGGGTGGAACTTAGATTCGTTTCACAGGCAACCAGCTATCACCTAGCTCGGTTGGCTTTTCACCACTACCAACAAGTCGTCCCACTCTTTTGCAACAGAGACGGGTTCGCTCAACTAATAGCTGCTTGAAGGTAGCTCGCTTAGGTTTCGGGAGGGCAAGCTTAAATTCGTTTGGCTTGGTTTTTCTTGCTAAATCATGATGCAAAAGGTACAAGGGCTTATCTTTGCTATTTTTTGCTTGGTTTTTCACTACTATTTCATCTTTCCCTTACGGTACATATGGTCTCTATAGCGCCAATGGAGGTTAACCTTTTCTGTCGCCCATACTAGGGTGCCAAAATGCTTTGGTTTTTTGTGGGGAATAATTTTTTTATCATTTAATGCTTATTTATTATGGGTGGGCTAGAGTCGAGCTCAAAGCGATCTGAGTAGGTGACAGATATCTCTCAGGTGTAAGCTGAGTGCTTTATTGTTTAGCTACGCCTTGATGTGCTAAGTACACCTTCCGGTACACTTACCTTGTTACGACTTACCTCATCTTTGGCTTGTAGAAATATTAGCTATGGTTTATTTGTAGCCTGTGAGGAGGGTGACGGGCGGTATGTACGTGTTCCAGGGCCGTCTTAAAGAGAGCTTTATAGTCTCTTTTTACTGCTAAATCCGCCTTCCAGAGGTAGATTTCACACCTCTTTTCGTTGAGAGAATATTCTATCTTAGAAAATGTAGCCCATTTCTTCCTCCCCATTAGCTATACCTTGACCTGTCTTGCTAGCGAGGGCTGGGGCTATTATGCTCGCTGTTAGACCCTCAGTAGGGGCGAGCTGGAGACGGCGGTATGTAGGCTGATGTGCAAGGAGAGGTCGGGTGTATCGTGGATTATCGATTATAGAACAGGCTCCTCTAGGGGGGTTTGGAACACCGCCAAGTCCTTAGGGTTTTAAGCGTTTGTGCTCGTAGTTCCCAGGCGAATGGCTTAGTAAATATAGCGCATTAGGATTTATAGCTAGGCATAGTGGGGTATCTAATCCCAGTTTGGGCCCTAGCTTTCGTGGTGTGCAGTAGATCATTGGGGCTAAGATCGTTTTGAAGGATGGTCTTAGATGCATCTTTAGCTTATGACAGCTCAGTTGCAGTTTGATCCTAGTTATTTAGACAATATTGTACCACTCTTTACGCCGTGTGACAGTTAATTTGGGCCTCTTGTATGACCGCGGTGGCTGGCACAAGATTTACCGGCCCTATAAAGCTATAACTAAGTCAAGTTTTCACTTATTGCTTAATGTTAATCACTGCTGAATGCCCGTGGGGGTGTGGCTTGGCAAGACGTCTTGGGCTGCTAAAGCGTGCCTGATATCCGCTCCTTTGTCTAAGATCAGGAAGAGGTTAGGGCATTTGCACTGGGGCGCGGATACTTGCATGTGTATGTTTAGCTTAAATTAACGGTAAGGTTAGGACTAAGTCTCTTGTCTTCGGGCAGTTTTATTGATGCCGTCTTGGCATCTTCAGTGCCATGCTTTGATTAATGTAAGCTACGAGGAC